TTATTTAAATAAGGGGTCTAGGAGTGACGATTCCCACTATGATTATTCTATGTATGATAATAAATATAGTTGGAATAATTACATCAATAGTTGCATTGACAGTTATCTTCGTTCTCAAATCGGGGCTAGTTCTATTTTAAGTGGTAGTGAAAATTACAGCGAAAGTTACATTTCTACTTACATTTTGGGTGAAAGTAGAAATAGTAGTGAAACCGGGAATTCCAGGCTAAGAACTAGCACGAACGGCAGCGATTTCGCTCTAAGAGAAAATTCTAATGATCTCGGCGTAACTCAAAAATACAAGCATTTGTGGGTTCAATGTGAAATTTGTTATGGATTAAATTATAAGAAATTTTTTAAATCAAAAATGAATATTTGTGAACAATGTGGATATCATTTGAAAATGAGTAGTTCAGATAGAATTGAACTTTCGATTGATCCAGGCACTTGGGATCCTATGGATGAGGAGATGTTCTCTCTGGATCCCATTGACTTTCATTCAGAGGAGGAACCTTATAAAGATCGTATTGATTCTTATCAAAAAAAGACAGGATTAACCGAGGCCATTCAAACCGGCATAGGTCAACTAAACGGCATTCCCGTAGCAATTGGGGTTATGGATTTTCAGTTTATGGGGGGTAGTATGGGATCGGTAGTAGGCGAGAAAATTACTCGTTTAATCGAGTATGCTACCAATCAATTTTTACCTCTTATTCTAGTGTGTGCTTCCGGAGGAGCACGCATGCAAGAAGGAAGTTTGAGCTTGATGCAAATGGCTAAAATTTCTTCCGCTTTATATGATTATCAATCGAATAAAAAGTTAGTTTATGTATCAATCCTTACATCTCCTACGACTGGTGGGGTGACAGCTAGTTTTGGTATGTTGGGGGATATCATTATTGCTGAACCTAACGCCTACATTGCATTTGCAGGTAAAAGAGTAATTGAACAAACATTGAATAAGACAGTACCTGAAGGTTCACAAGCGGCTGAATTTTTATTCCATAAGGGCTTATTCGATCCAATCGTACCACGTAATCTGTTAAAGGGCGTTCTGAGTGAGTTATTTCAGCTCCACGCTTTCTTTCCTTTGAATCATAACTTAAGTAGAACCTTAACTTAAGTTAATAGTTAATTAAATTGAATTCCTTAAATTAATTTCTTTCTGGCGAATAACTATTTAGAATAAGTATTTATTAAGTATTTATTTATCGGAATCAAAGGAAAAATCCGAAGAATGGATTTTTTTTGGTGACATAAGAGGAAATTATGGAAAGAATCATACAGATAATTTTTTTTTTTACCGATATCCCTGATTCCTAATTAGGAAACCTCTATGAACAAGATAAAAGAGCGAATTCTTTTTCCGCGAAATTCAATTGGGCAGGGTAGTAAATTAAATAATAAATAAAACGAATTTCATGTTCTTTTCTTCCTTTCGTATTATATTATAACTATAAACTATAACGAATTTTGGAATAATTTATAAGGGGAAGAAACTCTTTATTAAATTCAAATTATAAGACAAGAAAAAGATAATAGAAGAATAACAAACAAGTGGATTATCATACATGTATTTCATGTAGAAAAATGAATAAGTCCATTTTGTTAGTTCTATATTCCTTGCACTTTCTTATATATACTCACTTAGATATACTTAGTATAATTATATAGGAATTCTAATAATTTTAAGAGATCCTTCTATTTAAGATATCTTTCTAACAATATAAAATAGGTAAAAAGATTAATATAACAATAAATAAATAACAGGTACAAATATTAAATCGAGGTGCCCATTCTATGACAATTCTCAACAACTTACCCTCTATTTTTGTGCCTTTAGTGGGCTTAGTATTTCCGGCAATTGCAATGGCTTCTTTATCTCTTCATGTTCAAAAAAACAAGATTTTTTAGATCTGATGGGGGCAAATTTCATCTATTTTTTTTTTCAAGACTTAGACTTGGATCATAACACAGATATCTATTCAGTATAATATGGTATAACTTGTGGCTTCTTTCAAACAGAAAAGAAAGGGCAGGCGTAAACGTAAATATGATATATGAGTAAACGAGCTATTTGTTGAAAATAAGTCGCGATTGGGGCGGATGCCTGAAATAAATGCAAAGCCCATGTAGCTATATATGTGTAGTATGTGTAGATAGGGGATCATATGAGGGGGCTCCTATTATTTTACTTTTAGATCTAACGAATTGCTTCGAAAGATTCACATCAGAATAGTGCAAGTTGATGAAAGTTCCTTCGGAAACAAAAAAACGTAAAGTAAAATTCATTTTGGCCGGTCTCCCACTTCCAATAAAATGCAACTAGATCTAGTATGAGTTGGCGATCAGAACATATATGGATAGAACTTATAGCGGGGTCTCGAAAAATAAGTAATTTCTGCTGGGCCATTATACTTTTTTTAGGTTCATTGGGGTTTTTATTGATTGGAATTTCCAGTTATCTTGACAGAAATTTGATATCTTTATTCCCGTCTCAGCAAATCATTTTTTTTCCACAAGGGATCGTGATGTCTTTCTATGGGCTCGCCGGTCTGTTTATTAGCTCTTATTTGTGGTGCACAATTTCGTGGAATGTAGGTAGTGGTTATGATCGATTCGATAGAAAAGAAGGAATAGTGTGTATTTTTCGTTGGGGATTTCCAGGAAAAAATCGTCGCATCTTACTACGACTCTTTATGAAAGATATTCAGTCTATCAGAATAGAAGTTAAAGAGGGTTTTTATGCTCGGCGTGTCCTTTATATGGAAATCAGAGGCCAGGGGGCCATTCCTTTGACTCGTACTGATGAGAATTTGACTCCACGAGAAATTGAGCAAAAAGCAGCGGAATTGGCCTATTTTTTGCGTGTACCAATTGAAGTATTTTGAAATAAACCGAAGCACTTTTCTTAGCAGGAGGTAAAAAACCAAAAAATCCTCTTTTTTTTTTTTTTTTTCTATAACATAACTTAAATTTATTCATAATACTGATGAACCAAAGAAGACGTATATTATATATACTATATACGGAAAACGGAAAAATTAGAAAACGGAACTTTTTTTTTATGCGTATGTAAATTCACAAAATTCAAGGACTAACCACTGACTCACAAATAAAAAAGAGGGAATAGATTCGCGGGTTCGAAGCTTTCTATTCTAAATTCTAATATCTAATATTAAAATAGAACTTATGCTTGATAGAAATATTAGATCGTATAGAGTTGACGAATGAAGCAGATTCATTAAAAATTCACAGACGAAAAAATGGAAAAAAAAGCATTCATTCCCCTTCTATATCTTACGTCTATAGTATTTTTGCCCTGGTGGGTCTCTTTTTCATTTAATAAAAGTCTGGGATCTTGGATTATTAATTGGTGGAATACTAGTAAATCCGAAACTTTTTTAAACGATATTCAAGAAAAGAGTATTCTAGAAAAATTTATAGAATTTGAGGAACTCTTCCTGTTGGACGAAATGATAAAGGAATACCCCGAAACACATCTACAAAAGTTTCGTATCGGAATTCACAAAGAAACGATCCAATTGATCAAGATGCACAACGCAGATCGTATAGATACGATTTTGCACTTCTCGACAAATATAATCTGTTTCGTTATTCTAAGTGGTTATTCTTTTTTAGTTAATGAAGAACTTTTTATTCTTAATTCTTGGGTTCAAGAATTCATATATAACTTAAGTGACACGATAAAAGCCCTTTCTATTCTTTTATTAACCGACTTATGTATAGGATTCCATTCACCCCACGGTTGGGAACTAATGATTAGCTCTTTCTACAAGGATTTTGGATTTGCTCATAATGATCAAATTATATCTGGACTTGTTTCCACCTTTCCAGTAATTTTCGATACAATTTTTAAATATTGGATCTTCCGTTATTTAAATCGTGTATCTCCGTCACTTGTAGTGATTTATCATTCAATGAATGACTGAAAAATGATCCACCGATCCAATTAGAATTTTGTTATTTTGTCCATAAGTAAAATAAAATATTCAAAATCTTACTTTATTTTTTATACACTTATTTTTTCTATACATCCAAGAGATTCGGATTCCTCCTATATTTTAGTATTTTAGTAAAAATTTTTCAGTAACTAGCAGCATCGTGGATAGGGAACTATCCTAGCGACCTACCTAATTTTATTGTAGAAATTTTCTGGATCAACGACTGGACCATGCAAACTAGAAAGACCCTCTCTTGGATAAAGGAAGAGATTACTCGCTCCATTTCCGTATCGCTCATGATATATATAATAACTGGGGCATACATTTCAAATGCATATCCCATTTTTGCACAGCAGGGTTATGAAAATCCGCGCGAAGCAACTGGTCGTATTGTATGCGCTAATTGTCATTTAGCTAATAAGCCCGTGGGTATTGAGGTTCCACAAGCGGTACTTCCTGATACTGTATTTGAAGCAGTTGTTCGAATTCCTTATGATATGCAACTAAAACAAGTTCTTGCTAATGGTAAAAAGGGAGCTTTGAATGTGGGGGCTGTTCTTATTTTACCTGAGGGGTTTGAATTAGCCCCTCCTGATCGTATTTCGCCAGAGATGAAAGAAAAGATAGGTAATCTCTCTTTTCAGAGTTATCGCCCCGCTAAAAAAAATATTCTTGTGATAGGTCCCGTTCCTGGTCAAAAATATAGTGAAATCACCTTTCCTATTCTTTCTCCGGACCCTGCTGCTAAGAAGGATGCTCACTTCTTAAAATATCCCATATACGTAGGCGGGAACAGGGGAAGGGGTCAGATTTATCCCGACGGGAGCAAGAGTAACAATACGGTTTATAATGCTACAGCAGCGGGTATAGTAAGCAAAATCATACGAAAAGAAAAAGGGGGGTACGAAATAACTATAACAGATGCGCCAGAGGGGCGTCAAGTGATTGATAGTATCCCCCCAGGACCAGAACTTCTTGTTTCAGAAGGCGAATCCATCAAACTCGATCAACCATTAACAAGTAATCCTAATGTGG